CTATCGAAGTTCACTACGAATCTTTGGGTACCTATCATGAAATTTATGGGCATTATCTAGTAGTAAGAAGTACAAAAAAAGAAATTCGTTCTATATACATTCGAACCACTGTTGGTCATATTTCTTTTTATCGAGAAATCGAAGAAGCTATACAAGGTTTTTGCCATGCCTATTCATATGATATCTAATCATATAGATGATTGCTATCTAAGATAAACAAATTTATGATATCGGTGTAAATTCAGGTCTTCACGATTTATACCAGAATCATACATAGTTTTTGAATTTCTACGCAAATCAAGATAAAGAAAAGGAAGTTTTCCAATCATTGACTCAAACCCATTGTCGAACCAAATCCCACTGAGTGAAATATGGAGGTACCTATGGCAGAACGGGCCAATCTAGTCTTTCACAATAAAGTGATAGGTGGAACTGCCATTAAACGACTTATTAACAGATTAATAGAGCACTTCGGAATGGCATATACATCGCATATCTTGGATCAAGTAAAGACTCTGGGATTCCGTCAAGCTACGACTACATCCATTTCATTAGGAATTGATGACCTTTTAACAATACCTTCTAAAGGATGGCTAGTCCAAGATGCTGAACAACAAAGTTTGATTTTGGAAAAACATAATCATTATGGGAATGTACATGCAGTAGAAAAATTACGCCAATCCATTGAGATATGGTATGCTACAAGTGAATATTTGCGACAAGAAATGAATCCTAATTTTAGGATGACCGACCCCTTTAATCCAGTCCATATAATGTCTTTTTCGGGAGCTAGAGGAAATGCATCTCAAGTACACCAATTAGTGGGTATGAGAGGATTGATGTCGGATCCACAAGGACAAATGATTGATTTACCTATTCAAAGCAATTTACGCGAAGGACTATCTTTAACAGAATATATAATTTCTTGCTACGGAGCCCGTAAAGGGGTTGTAGATACTGCTGTACGAACTTCAGATGCTGGATATCTTACACGCAGACTTGTTGAAGTGGTTCAACACATTGTTGTACGTCGAAGAGATTGCGGTACCATTCGAGGAATTTCGGTGAATACCCAGAATGGAATGATGCCGGAAAGAATTTTGATACAGACATTAATTGGTCGTGTATTAGCAGACGATATATACAGAGGTTCACGATGCATTGCCGTTAGAAATCAAGATATTGGAATTGGACTTATCAATCGATTTAAATTCTTTAAAACACAACCAATATATATCCGAACCCCCTTTACCTGTAGAAATACATCTTGGATCTGCCGATTGTGTTATGGCCAAAGTCCTACTCATGGCCACTTGGTGGAATTAGGAGAAGCTGTAGGTATTATTGCGGGCCAATCAATAGGAGAACCGGGCACTCAACTAACATTAAGAACTTTTCATACTGGCGGAGTATTCACAGGAGGTACTGCAGAACATGTGCGAGCACCTTCTAATGGAAAAATTAAATTCAACGAGGATTTGGTTCATCCTACACGTACACGTCATGGCCATCCTGCTTTTCTATGTTATATAGACTTGTATGTAACTATTGAAAGTGGTGATATTATACATAATGTGACTATTCCACCCAAAAGTTTTCTATTAGTTCAAAATAATCAATATGTAAAATCAGAACAAGTGATTGCCGAAATTCGCGCAGGAACATACACTTTGAATTTAAAAGAAAAGGTTCGAAAAAATGTTTATTCTAACTTAGAAGGAGAAATGCATTGGAGTACTGATGTGTACCATGCATCAGAATTTAGATATAGTAATGTACATATCTTACCAAAAACAAGTCATTTATGGATATTATCAGGAAGATCATACAGGTCCGGTTCAGTCTCTTTTTCACTCCGAAAAGATCAAGATCAAATCAAGATCCATTATCTTTCTACTGGAGAAGGAGATAGTTGTAACCTTTTAGTAAGGAATGATCAAGTAAGACATAAATTCTTTCGTTTCAATTCTTCTGATCTAAAAGAAAGAAAGATTTCAGATTATTCAATATTTAATCAAATCATATGTATAGATCATTATCATTTTGCACACCCTGCTATTTTCCATGATCCTGCAGATTTATTAGCAAAGAGGCGAAGAAATAGATTCATTATTCCATTTCCATTCCAATCGATTCAAGAACGAGACAAAAAACTAATGTTAGCTTCCAGTATCTCGATTGAAATACCAATCAATGGTATTTTTCGTAGAGATGGTATTCTCGCTTATTTCGATGATCCTGAATACCGAACAGAGAGCTCAGGAATTACTAAATATAGGACTATAGGAATAAATTCCATTTTTAAAAAAGAGGATTTTTTAATTGAGTATAGGGGAGTTAAAGAATTTAAGCCAAAATACCAAATCAAAGTAGATCGATTTTTTTTCATTCCTGAGGAAGTGCATATTTTACCAGAATCTTCTTCCATAATGGTACGGAACAATAGTATTGTTGAAGTAAATACACCAATCACTTTAAATATAAGAAGTCGAGTAAGGGGATTGGTCCGAGTGGAGAAGAAAAAAAAAAAGATTGAATTAAAAATATTTTCTGGGGATATCTATTTTCCGGGAGAAATGGATAAGATATCCCGACACAGTACCATCTTGATACCACCAGGAACGGTAAAAAACAATTCAAAGGAATCAAAAAAAATGCAAAATTGGATCTATGTCCAATGGATCACAATTACAAAAAAAAAGTATTTTGTTTTGGTTCGACCCGTAATTTTATATGAAATAGGGGATGGTATCAATTTAGTAAAACTTTTTCCCCAAGATAGGTTTCAGGAAAGAGATAATCTGAAACTTAAAGTTATTAATTATATTCTTTCTGGAAATGGAAAATCAATTCGGGGCATTTCTGATACAAGTATTCAATTAGTTCGGACTTGTTTAGTCTTAAATTGGGATCAAGACAAACAATTTTCTTGTATCGAAAATGCGCATGCTTCTTTTGTTGAAGTAAGTACAAATGGTTTGGTTAGATATTTCTTAAGAATTGACTTAGTGAAATCCCCTATTTCATATATAAGAAAAAGGAATGACTCGCCAGGTTCGGGATTTATCTTGGATAATGAGTCGGATCGGACCAACATCAATCCATTTTTTTCCATTAATTCGAAGGAAAAAATTCAACATCAACAATCAATTAGTGAAAATCACGGAACTATTCGTATGTTGTTGAATAGAAATCAGAAATACCACTCTTTGATAATTTTGTCATCATTTAATTGTTTTCAAATACGATCATTCAATGAGGGAAAATATTACAATGGGATAAAAGAAGGAATTAATCAAATTCAAAGAGATCCTATAATTTCAATTAATAATTCGTTAGGTCCTTTAGGAATAGCCCTTCAAGTTGCAAATTTTTATTTATACCGTTTAATAACTCATAATCAGATCTCGATAAATAAAAATTTGCAACTTGACAAATTAAAGCAAACTTTTCAAGTATTAAGATATTATTTAATGGACGAAAACGAGAGAATTTATAAACCTGATCTATGTAGTAACACCGTTTTAAATCCATTCTATTTGAATTGGCATTTTCTCCATCATAATTATTGTGAAAAACCGTTTACAATAATCAGTCTTGGGCAATTTATTTGTGAAAATGGATGTATAGTTCAAACGAAAAATGCACCACACCTAAAATCAGGTCAAGTTCTAACAGTTCAAATAGATTCCGTCGGAATAAGATCGGCTAACCCTTATTTGGCGACTCCGGGAGCAACTGTTCATGGCCATTATGGAGAAATACTTTCTGAAGGAGATATATTAGTTACATATATATATGAAAAATCGAGATCTGGTGATATAACACAGGGTCTTCCAAAAGTAGAACAGGTATTAGAAGTTCGTTCGATTGATTCAATATCGATGAACCTAGAAAAGAGAGTTGATACTTGGAACGGGCATATAACAAGAATTCTTGGCATTCCTTGGGGATTCTTGATTGGTGCTGAGCTAACTATAGCGCAAAGTCGTATTTCTTTGGTTAATAAAATTCAAAAAGTTTATCGATCTCAGGGAGTTCACATCCATAATAGACATCTAGAAATTATTGTGCGTCAAATAACATCAAAAGTATTGGTTTCAGAAGATGGAATCTCTAATGTTTTTTCGCCCGGGGAACTAATTGGATTATTGCGAGCCGAACGAGCTGGGCGTGCCTTAGAAGAGGCGGTTTGCTACCGAGTTCTATTACTAGGAATAACAAAAACATCTCTGAATACTCAAAGTTTCATATCTGAAGCAAGTTTTCAAGAAACTGCTCGAGTTTTAGCAAAAGCTGCTCTCCGGGGTCGCATAGATTGGTTGAAAGGTCTGAAAGAGAACGTTGTTTTAGGGGGAATGATACCGGTTGGTACCGGATTCAAAAGAATAATGCACCGTTCAAAGCCAAGGCAATATAACAAGATTACCTTGGAAACACAAAAAAAGAAATTATTCGAGGATGAAATGAGAGATATTTTGTTTCACCACAGAGAACTATTTTTGGCTTTCATTTCAAAGAATTTTTGCGATCCATTAGAGCAATCTAGGATTTAATAATTCCTAAGGGTTCTGTCATTTTATTTTGTAATAAAAAGGTAATAAAGAAAAGAATCATATTAAATAGAATAAAAAAAGGCCTGATCATGTATCAATGGCCAATCTTCGGTAGAATAAAAGGTTCCTTCGGAACACTTATTTATTTCTATTTCAGTATACCTGGTCTCTTTCTTTCATTTCTAAATTAAAAAAAAAAATTGGAAATGAAAGAAAAGTGGGGGATTAATATAAATGACAAAAAGATATTGGAACATAATTTTGGAAGAGATGATGGAAGCAGGAGTTCATTTTGGCCACGGTACTAGAAAATGGAATCCTAAAATGTCACCTTATATATGTGCAAAGCGTAAGGGTATTCATATTACAAATCTTATTAGAACTGCTCGGTTTTTATCAGAAGCTTGTGATTTAGTTTTTGATGCAGCAAGTCTGGGAAAACAATTCTTAATTGTTGGTACAAAAAAAAAAGCAGCAGATTCAGTATCGCGGGCTGCAATAAGAGCTCGGTGTCATTATGTTAATCAAAAATGGCTCGGCGGTATGTTAACTAATTGGTATACGACAGAAACACGACTTCAAAAGTTCAGGGACTTGAGAAGGCAACAAAAGACGGGGAGACTCAATTGTTTTCCAAAAAGGGATGCTGCTATATTGAAGAGACAATTAGCTCATTTGGAAACATATCTCGGCGGCATTAAATATATGACGAGGTTACCTGATATTGTAATAATCGTCGATCAACAAGAAGAATATACGGCTCTTCGAGAATGTATAACTTTGGAAATTCCAACAATTTGTTTAATCGATACAAATTGTGACCCTGACCTCGCCGATATTTCGATTCCAGCTAATGATGATGCTATAGCCTCAATTCGATTAATTCTTAATAAATTAGTATTTGCAATTTGTGAGGGTCGTTCTAGCTATATACGAAATTCTTGATTAATAATAAGATAAATAAATTATTGGAGTTGGTTGGAGCGACTCATAGATTTATGAAATCGGTTACTATACTAGTAATAAATTGCACAAAAAAAATAAAAAAAAATATATAAAAAGAACAAACGAAAATGATATGCGATTAATCGTGGTATTCAAAATCAAAAATGAAAGTAGACAAATCAAAAAGGAAAGGAGATGTTTGAATTAAAATAATTCCCTTTCAAGTTCTTATTAGAGGGCCGGACAATATGAATGTTTTATTATGTTCTATCAACACACTAAAAAGATTATACGATATATCTGCTGTGGAAGTTGGGCAACATTTCTATTGGCAAATAGGGAGTTTCCAAGTGCATGCCCAAGTACTTATTACTTCTTGGGTTGTAATTGCTATCTTGCTAGTTTCAGCCATTCTAGTTATTCGAAATCTGCAAACCATTCCGACTTTTGGTCAGAATTTCTTTGAATATGTTCTCGAATTCATTCGAGACGTGAGCAAAACTCAAATTGGAGAAGAATATAGTCCGTGGGTTCCATTTATTGGAACTATGTTTCTATTTATTTTTGTTTCTAATTGGTCAGGGGCTCTTTTGCCTTGGAAAATCATACAATTACCTCATGGGGAGTTAGCTGCACCCACAAATGATATAAATACTACCGTTGCATTAGCTTTACTTACGTCAGTTGCGTATTTCTATGCGGGTCTTTCAAAAAAAGGATTAGCTTATTTTAGTAAATACATCCAACCAACTCCAATCCTTTTACCGATTAACATCTTAGAAGATTTCACAAAACCCTTATCACTTAGTTTTCGACTTTTCGGAAATATACTAGCTGATGAATTAGTAGTTGTTGTTCTTGTTTCTTTAGTACCTTTAGTAGTTCCTATACCTGTCATGTTCCTTGGATTATTTACAAGCGGTATTCAAGCTCTAATTTTTGCTACTTTAGCTGCGGCTTATATAGGTGAATCCATGGAAGGCCATCATTGACTATTTAAAAATAGTTTTTTTCATTTAGTTTGCCGCACATATACTGTGGCTCAAGACAACCTACTTAGGAAACATGAATAAATATATATAAAGACATTTTCCAAATTTGCAATAATAAAGAAAAAATAGAGTAGGAGTGAGGGGGATCAAACTGGGTGTATATAATCTAATCACTATAAGACAACTCTTTCTTTGTTTTAGAAGTTTCAAACAATGATTTTGAAATTGGATTGAATCTAAAACACAAATAGTTGGTTTACAGCATGGAAGAAACCTCTGTATATGTGATATTATATATGACCTAACAATATATCTAAAATTACCCCACTACTAATGTAAATTTCTATAGGGATTCAAAAAAAAAGTCCTTCCGTTTCATCTCTAATTGTTAATTAAATATTCAATGACTAAAAAAATTAAATAAAAAAGAAGAATTAAAAGAATGGTTCAAAACTTAAGATAAGAATAAGGGTTATAGATATTTCCAAAAAAACTAGATAGGTAGAAACGAAAAAAGAAATTTCGAAGTAATTCATATAATTCAATAACAATTTTAATTAGGAATTCTTCTTAATTACTTTAACTGAATAAATCTTGGTAATTGCATAATTAAGTCTTAATTTATTGGTTGATTATATTATTAACTATTTCTTTATTTTAAATTTTTAAATTTAGGTTACGAGGAACTTATTATGAATCCAATTATTTCTGCTGCTTCTGTTATTGCTGCTGGCTTGGCCGTAGGGCTTGCTTCTATTGGACCTGGGGTTGGTCAAGGCACTGCTGCAGGGCAAGCTGTAGAAGGGATTGCACGACAACCAGAGGCAGAGGGAAAAATACGGGGTACTTTATTGCTTAGTCTGGCTTTTATGGAAGCTTTAACAATTTATGGACTGGTTGTAGCATTAGCGCTTTTATTTGCTAATCCTTTTGTTTAATCTTCAAAAAAACTAGAAAAATAAAAAGAAATATCCTTTTTCCGTGGATTTGCTTTGCTGGTCTTGCTT